TCGTATACAAAAACGACAAACACTATTATTCGGCTTCTCACTATTATTTGGATTCTGGATACAAGTTGGATTCCGGATACAAGAATCCAAATTCAATACGTCAATTTCGTATTTACAAAGTATTCCTTAACAATCTTTTTTTTCAGTTATCAAACCCCTTCCTTTTCCCAAGTTCAATCTTACTAAGATTAATGAACATTTATCTCTTTCGATCCAACAATAAATTGTTATTCTTAACAAGTAGTTTTCTTGGTTGGTTAATTGGTCATATCTTTTTGATGAAATGTATTGGATTGATATTATTAGTTTGGTCAAAGCAAAAAAATTCGATCAAATCTAAGTTAACTATGCGATTTGATAAGTACATTCTGTTACAATTGCGAAATTATGTGGGTCAAATATTTGTTCTTTTTTCATTTGTTATGCTTGCCCACTATTTAGGCAGAACACCGCTTCCATATTTTTATACTGATGAAATCTTAGAATACGAAGAGAAGGAAAAGGCTGAAATCAATGGAGAATTCGATGTTGAAATAGATTCGGAAACGGAAGAAACTAAACAAGAACAAAACGGCTCCATCGAATACGAAGAAAATCTTATTTCTTATCTTTTTCCGAAAAAAGATAAGACTTTGGACAACATTGAGGAAATTGAGGAAGATAATAATATCTTCGCATTGGAAAAACCTCTTGTAACTACTCTTTTCGATTATCGAAAATGGAATAGGCCATTGCGATATATAAAAAACGATCACTTTGAAAGAGTCGTACGAGATGAAAATTCACAGTTTTTTTTTCATATATGTCAAAGTGATGGAAAAGAACGAATATCTTTCACGTATCCACCTGATTTATCTAGTTTTCTGAAAATCATGGAAAAAAAAATGGATCTCTTCACAAGAGATAAAATCTCCTATAATGATAATGAATTCTCTAATTATTGGAGCTCCACTAATAAAGAAAAAAGAAAGAAACTAAGCAATGAATTTTTTAAAAGGGCAAAAGTTCTAGATAAGAAATATAAGAAATTTATTCCTGTGGATGTATTTGGAAACCGAATTAGATTGTCTAATGATAAGAGGAAAAGAAAATTTTTAACTAAAATATATGATCCTTTCTTGAATGGACCTTTTCGTGGACAAAGCTTTTCACCATCAATTCAAAATGAAACTTACACAACAAATTCCATTTTGATAAATAAGATTCATGGTCTCCTTCTTTCTATTAATAGTAATTATCCAGAATTTGAACAGAAAATAGATCAATTTGATAGAAAATTATTATTAACTGAAATTGGTTTTTTTTTTAACTTAATCAGTAAATTTTCGGAAAAATCCGTATCCAGTTTTAATTTTGACGGACTTTATTTATTTCCAGAACATGAAGAAGTAAAAATATATTCCGAAGAAAAAAAAAGAAAAAAAAAATTCTTATTCGAGGCAATTAGAACTGATCGGAACAACCAAACCATTTTTAATAGAAAGAAATGTAGTGGAATAAAAGAAATCAGTAAACAAGTTCCTCGATGGTCATACAACTTAATCGACGAAGTGGAGCAAATGACGGAAAGACTAACAAAAGAGGCTCAGATTCGTTCCGAAAAAGCCGACCGTATTGTAATTTTTGATGGGGATACAGATTCACTGAATTTTAATCTTGGTGCTAGAAATGACAAAGAGGCTATTCCTCAAGAGGAACTAAATCACGAATTTTTTCTAATAAATTTTTCACGCGAACCAGATCATGCCCGAGATATAATTAAGGGATCTATGCGCCCTCTAAGGCGTAAAACATCGGTTTTGAAATTTTTTCAAGTAGATGGACATCCCCATTCCCCGACTTTTGCGGGGATAACAAACCCATTGTATTCTCTTTTTGGTGAGCTTTTCAGTGATCTATACGTATATTGGAAAATGTACAAGAAACCTGGTACTGACAATTCAGAATTTGTGGAGTTTGAGAAAAAGATGGAACTAAAATACGAAGAAGACGCGAAAGACGAGGCTGAAATAAGACTTAGAAAAATAGAAGAAGACTGGGAAAGTATTCTATATGGTCTAATAATTAGAAGTTTTGTATTACTAATCCAATCTTTTATTAGAAAATATATTATAGTACCTTCATTGATAATAACTAAAAATATCATTCGTATCCTATTATTTCAAAATCCCGAATGGTCAGAAGATTTTAGGGATTGGAGGAGGGAAGTTCATATTAAATGCACCTATCAGGGCATTCCAGTATCCGACAAAGAATTGCCAAAAAACTGGTTCCACGAGGGTATTCAGATAAGGATCTTAGAACCTTTTGTTCTGAAACCTTGGCACAAATCTAAGGTACAATCTACTGAAAAAAAAAAAAAAAAAAGATCCACAGAAAAAAAATATACTAAAAACAAAAACTTCTGGTTTTTAACAGGTTATGGAACACTAGTAGAATCGTACCTTGATGAGGGTTACCCAAAAAACCCACTTTCATTTTTGGATCCCGTTTTAAAAACAATAAGTAAACAATTGAAAAAAGATTTGAAAAAGCGTTTTTTTCTAGTTCTAAAATTTTTAAATGAAAGAAAAAAATGGTTTCGAACTATGTTAAAAAAAATAGAAAACTGGAACATCAAAATCAAAAGTATTCTTAAAAGTATTCTATTTAGGTTCAAAACAATAGATGAAACAATAGATGAAACAATAGATGAAACAATAGATGAAACAATAGATGAAATAATAGATGAACTGAGTGAAAGCAAAAAAACTTCAACAATCAGTAAGAATAATTCAAAGATTGAGGAATCACCCGTTAAAATGGAATCTATTAATTGGACAAATTCTTTATACACAGAAAAAAGGATAAAAGATCTTAATGTTAAAACAAAGACAATCATAAAACAAATAGAAACAATGATAGAAGCAGAAGAAAAAAAAGAGGGGATTCTAACTTCAGAGATCAATTTGAATTCGAACAAAACTACTTATGATGCTAAAAGATTAGAATTACAAAAAAATATTTTGCAAACCTTACAAAGAAGATTTGTTCGATTAATACGTAAATCCTATTCTTTTTTCAAAATTTTCATAGAAGGGGTATACATAGATATCCTTTTATGTATCAGTAGTATTGCTAGGATCCATGGACAACGTTTTCTTGATTTTCTTGAATCAACAGACAAAATACTAAATGTAAAAAAATCCATTAAAAAAAAAAAAATGGAAGAAGAAGAAACAATTGAAAATGAAAGTCTAATTCTTATGTCGATTCTAGACAAATCTGGGAATATTACGAATATGAATTCACAGAATTCTTGGGATGTATCTTCTTTGTCACAAAGATATGTATTTTATAAATTAGCACTAATCCAAGTTAATAATGGATATAAATTTAAGTTAAGATCTATTTTTGAATCTCATGAAAGATCTTTTTTTCTTAAGAATGAAATAAAGGATTATTTTTTTAGAATACAAGGAACATATAATTCCAAATTAAGACATAAGAAACGTCCCGATTCGTTAATGAATCCATGGATAAATTGGTTAAAGGTTCAAAATCAATATGATTTACCTGAGAACAAATGGTCGAGATTAGTATCACAAAACTGGAGGAATAGAGTCAATGAACATCGTGTGGCTCAAAATAAAGATTTAGTTGAAGTTGAATATGAAAAAAATCCATTAATTCTTTCCAAAAAACAAGAACAAGAAGGAGACTTATTAGAAATAGAAATTAAAAAAAAAATTAAAAAACAATATAAATATGATCTTTTCTGCTATCAATATCTTAATTTTGCGGATAAGAAAAAATCCTATATTTATGGATATAGATCACCGCAAGGAAACAAAAACCAAGCGATTAGAAAAGAATTTTTGGATATAATAGGCGATATCTCTCTCCAAAATTATCTAGAAGAATATGATATTCTAGATATGGAAAAAAATCGGGATAGAAAGTATTTCCATTGGATCGGAATGAATCTAAAAGGGAAAAAGACTTCTCTACCTATATCGAATAATAACTGCCTTCCCCGTCACAGATTTTGGTTCTTTTCAAAATTAAGGAATTTTTATTATGCATATAAGAGGAATCCTTGGATCTTACCAATAAAATTCTTTGTTTTGCAGCTTTATGGACAAGGTGAATTAGAGTTAAAAACGGAAAAATACGTGAGTCCAGTAGATGTAGATCTTAAATCTCGCTCAGACTATTATAAAAGATCAGATTATAAATACAGGGTCGATCTAAAGGGAGAACGGGAATTCTTACTATCAAAATATTTGGGTTTTTATTTGCACTGTGATAAGTCCGACCAAGAAATAGCAATGGATAATATCAACTTATTTTGTCTCCTGCTTAGAATGAAAAATTTTAAAAAAATTGTAATAATGTCGATTAAAAAGCTAGAGCTAGATATAGAAATGCTGGTTGATTCACGTACGAAGAGTTTTAGTTATACAGAATGTAGGGACACTGAGGACTTGAAGAAGAGTCTAATCTTTTTTATTGAACCTATTCGCCTGTCTAGAAAAAACCATGAACAATCTCTTATATATCAAACCCTAAGAGTACCGTTGATTGATAAGAGTAAGTGGCGAAAAAGGTGGAGTTGGAAAAAAAGTCGTGTTGATCAAAAGATAACAGAAAATAAAGATAAAAATATTTATGATTTCTTTGTTCCTGAAAATCTTTTGTCCACTAGACGCCGTAGAGAATTGAGAATTCTAACTTGTTTGAATCCTAGCAATAGAAATACTGTGCATAGAAAAACAATAAATGACAATGAGAATAAAATAAAAAATGTTTCTCAAGTTTTGGCTAAAAATAAAGATCTTGATAGCGAAACAAAAAAACTAATGAATTTTAAATTATTTCTTTGGCCAAATTATCGATTAGAAGATTTAGCTTGTATAAACCGCTATTGGTTTAATACCCATAATGGAAGCCGTTTCAGTATATTAAGGATACATATGTATCCTCGATTGAAAGATTAATTTCGAATCTACATTTATCTTCTATTTATCATAACATAATATTTTTTGTAACATATCTGATATGTGAATTTATATATATATAAATAAATATTTTTATTTATTTATATATATATTTATTTATATAATATATAAATTATAATTAAATGTAAATAAAAAAAAAAAAGAAATAGAAAAATGAATCAAAAAAATGGTCTTATTTTTATTTATTGAATTAATAAATATAGTATTTTTTTTTTATCTATTTGAATTACATTCCTTAATAATATAATTGATTTGAAAAAAAAAAATAAATTAAGAATTGTTAAGTAAATTAAGATAATTTGATATACAAAATTAAAAATTAGTGTCATTACTATTACTGATCAATAAAAATATCTACCAAAAACGAGGGGGAGAGAAAAGCTTTCATTTTATGATAAAAAATTCATTTATACCTGTTATTTCACAAAAAAAAAAAGAAGAAGAAAACCCCGGATCAGTTGAATTTCAAGTATTCAATTTCCATAATAAGATACTAAGACTTACTTCACATTTGGAATTACACCCAAAAGATTATTTATCTCAAAGGGGTTTACATATAATTCTAGGAAAACGGCAACGACTACTGTCTTATTTGTCAAAGAAAAATAAAATACGTTATAAAAAATTAATAAATCAGTTGGGTATTCGCGATTCACAAATTTCTTAATTTCAAGAATCATTTTCAATTATTCGATTTATTAGATCCTGAATTTTGATGAACTTTTTTTTTAACGATTCATGGAAGAATGAATCGAGGAAAAACCTATGAATGTGCCAGCTACAAGAAAAGACCTCATGATAGTCAATATGGGGCCTCAACACCCATCAATGCATGGTGTTCTTCGACTTATTGTTACTCTGGATGGTGAAGATGTTATTGATTGTGAACCAATATTGGGTTATTTACACAGAGGTATGGAAAAAATTGCGGAAAATCGAACAATTATACAATATCTGCCTTATGTAACACGTTGGGATTATTTAGCTACTATGTTCACAGAAGCAATAACCGTAAATGGACCGGAACAATTGGGAAATATTCAAGTACCTAAAAGAGCCAGCTATATACGAGTAATTATGTTGGAATTAAGTCGTATAGCTTCTCATCTACTATGGCTGGGACCTTTTATGGCAGATATTGGTGCACAAACCCCCTTTTTCTATATTTTTAGAGAAAGAGAATTAATATATGATCTATTTGAAGCTGCGACAGGTATGAGAATGATGCATAATTATTTTCGTATTGGAGGAGTAGCGGCTGATCTACCTTATGGTTGGATAGATAAATGTTTTGATTTCTGCAATTATTTTTTAACAAGGGTTATTGAATATCAAAAACTGATTACGCGAAATCCAATTTTTTTAGAACGAGTTGAAGGCGTAGGTGTTGTTGGTAGAGAGGAAGTTATAAATTGGGGGTTATCAGGACCAATGCTTCGGGCTTCCGGAATACAATGGGATCTACGTAAAGTCGATAATTATGAGTGTTACGAGGAATTTGATTGGGAAGTTCAATGGCAAAAAGAAGGAGATTCATTAGCTCGTTATTTAGTTCGAATTGGTGAAATGATGGAATCCATTAAAATTATTCAACAGGCTTTGGAAGGAATTCCAGGTGGGCCGTATGAAAATTTAGAAATTCGCTCCTTTGATAGAGAAAAGGAGCCAGAATGGAATGATTTTGAATATCGATTCATTGGTAAAAAATCGTCTCCGACTTTTGAATTGCCGAAACAAGAACTTTATGTGAGAGTTGAGGCCCCCAAGGGGGAATTAGGAATTTTTCTAATAGGAGATCAGAATGGTTTTCCTTGGAGATGGAAAATTCGTCCACCTGGTTTTATCAATTTGCAAATTCTTCCTCAATTAGTTAAAAGAATGAAATTGGCTGATATTATGACAATACTAGGTAGCATAGATATCATTATGGGAGAAGTTGATCGTTGAAATGATAATTGATACAACGGAAGTCCAAGATATAAATTCTTTTTCCGGATTGGAATCTTTCAAAGAGGTCTATGGAATTCTATGGATACTTGTACCTATTTTGATTCTTATATTGGGAATCACAATAAGTGTACTAGCAATTGTATGGTTAGAAAGAGAGATATCTGCAGGGATACAACAGCGTATTGGACCCGAATACGCTGGTCCTTTTGGAATTCTTCAAGCTCTAGCAGACGGAACAAAACTACTATTCAAAGAGAATCTTATTCCATCTAGGGGAGATATTCGTTTATTCAGTATCGGACCATCCATATCAGTGATATCAATTCTAATAAGTTATTCAGTAATTCCCTTTGGCTATAACTTTGTTTTATCTGATTTCAATATCGGTGTTTTTTTATGGATTGCTATTTCGAGTATTGCTCCCATTGGACTTCTTATGTCAGGATATGGGTCAAATAATAAATATTCCTTTTTGGGTGGTCTACGAGCTGCTGCTCAATCGATTAGTTATGAAATACCATTAACTCTATGTGTCTTATCAATATCTCTACGTGCGATTCGTTGAAACCCAAAAAGCTATTCGATGCTATTGCTATGCTCCTCTCTTTATATATAGTACTATATAGGAAAGGAGTCGAATAAATTAAATAGAAACCTTAATTTGATTTTTCACAATTCGGATTGAAGAACTAAATTAGATAGTTATATGAGTGAAATAAAACAGCTTATATTGAATAAAATTTCAGAATACTCTATTACTTATAGTTAACAGATAGTATGATGATTTTAAATGGCAGTAAAAATATTGAGTCTCATTTTCTATGTATAAGAATGAAGTCAAATAAAATAAATTATAAAGAGAAGAGGACATTTAACCCAAGATTGGATAATATTTTTCATCCTGTTTTGAAGCGGGCTCAAAAGACCAACCTTATTGAGTTTTAGTTATCATTTGTATGAATTATCATTTGTATGATCATAGATGTATTAAATTAAAATAAAATTAATAAGGGGTTAATAAAAAAAAGGAGTGGATGGCTAGAAACACCAAGATACACAAAGGATTAGTAACACAGATTTTGTAAATTATCCAAAAGACAATTTACGCATAATAGAAAAAGAATACTAATTGGGGCTTTAAGTTGGTAGAAAAAATCAAGCAGTACTCCCCATAACTCCGATCCAGAGTATGCTTCCATCCACTCATTAAATAAATTACTATCAGGAACGAAAAAATCCTTTAAAATTTTTTAAGTCCCTTTTTCATAGCACAAAAAAGAAGAATAGGAACGAAAAAAGAAGAAGAAATCATAAACGAAAAGCAGATCTCTTTTTTGTTTATGATTTCTTATATCCATATTCATGGAGATCAAATTCACATGATAATTAAGAAACGAATGTGTAATTCTTTTTCGTAATTCAAAATGCGGAGGGTTATGGAGAATTCTAAAAGAGTATTTTATTGAAGAATTCAGTTATTACTCAACAGATTCAAATTTAAGGGATGAGATCAATTCAGAAGTGTCTTATTGTATCTTTTATTAAAATGGATTTATCTTTCTTATTTAGTTATTTCTAGAACAGACAGAATTGAATCGGTCTAATTCAGAACCGTTCGATAGATTTAAATCTTCTATATCTTATGGATATATCACGAGATAAATAATCGTCCCGGTCCTTAGATTTACTTAAGGCTTTCCAGGAGCCGTATGAGGTGAAAATCTCATGTACGGTTCTGTAATAGAGATGGGAACAGTAATGTTATCACCGACTAGGATTATCTAACAGTTTAAGTACAGTTGATATAGTTGATGCGCAATCAAAATATGGTTTTTGGGGATGGAATTTGTGGCGTCAACCTATCGGTTTCATTGTTTTTCTAATTTCTTCACTAGCAGAATGTGAAAGATTACCTTTTGATTTACCAGAAGCAGAAGAAGAATTAGTAGCGGGTTATCAAACAGAATATTCGGGTATTCGATTTGGTTTATTTTACGTTGCTTCCTATTTAAACCTTTTAATTTCTTCATTATTTGTAACAGTTCTTTACTTGGGCGGTTCAAATATCTCTATTCCGTACATATTTGTTTCTGAGTTTTTTGAAATCAATAAAACATATGGAGTTTTTGGAACTACAATTGATCTCTTTATTACATTAGCTAAAACTTATTTTTTCTTATTCGTTTCTATCATAACAAGATGGTCTTTGCCTAGGCTAAGAATGGATCAATTATTAAATCTTGGATGGAAATTTCTTTTACCAATTTCTCTTGGTAATCTATTATTAACAACTTCGTCTCAATTGTTTTCACTGTAAAAGATTTATTTTCTATATTCATAACTTGTCTCAAATAAGAGAAAGAAATAAAACAAAAATATTCATAGATATTTACGATATGTTCCTTATGGTAACTGGGTTCATGAATTATGGTCAACAAACAGTCCGAGCTGCAAGGTACATTGGTCAAAGTTTCATGATTATCTTATCTCACGCAAATCGTTTACCTGTAACTATTCAATATCCTTATGAAAAATTAATCACATCGGAACGTTTCCGCGGTCGAATCCATTTTGAATTTGATAAATGCATTGCTTGTGAAGTATGTGTTCGTGTATGTCCTATAGATTTACCCGTTGTTGATTGGAAACTGGAAACTGATATTCGAAAGAAACGATTGCTAAATTACAGTATTGATTTCGGAATCTGTATTTTTTGTGGTAACTGTATTGAGTATTGCCCAACAAATTGTTTATCAATGACTGAAGAATATGAACTTTCAACTTATGATCGTCACGAATTGAACTATAATCAAATTGCTTTGGGCCGTTTACCAATGTCAGTAATTGACGATTATACAATTCGAACAATTCAAATAAAAAAAGAGAATTTTTTATAATTAAAAATTATTTTTATTCTTAAAATTAAAATAAAAAAGAAAATCAGAATAGTATAGAATATATATATAAGTCTATAAATAATGATAATCTATATATATTATATATTCTATATAAGAGGATATAGAATATATAAGAGAATAATCAAAATAGAATAAAAAAAATGAAAATTAATAATTTATGTTATATCTACTTTTATATTTTTGTTTTAATATAGTTTCAAACTACTCTTTAGTATAAAGACTGGAATGACATTGATTATCTAACTGTAACTATATATCAATCAATTCAAACTCCTTAGGATTTTTTTTTCAATGCAAAAAAAAAATTAAGTATATAAAAATTTTTTTCCTGGTCATATCAATACGGTCATGAAATTTCGATTTCTTTGTCTTTTTTTTTTTACATATAATGGATTTGCCTGAAACGCTACACGATTTTCTTTTAGTCTTTCTGGGATCGGGTATTATATTAGGAAGTCTAGGAGTAGTATTACTTACCAACCCTATTTTTTCTGCTTTTTCGTTGGGACTGGTTCTTGTTTGTATATCCTTATTATATATTTTATCAAACTCCCATTTTGTAGCTGCATCACAGCTACTTATTTACGTGGGAGCTATTAACATTTTAATCATATTTGCTGTGATGTTCATGAATAGTTCTGAATATTACCAAGATTTTAATCTTTGGACTGTTGGGGATGGAATTACTTTGATAGTTTGTACAAGTATTTTTGTTTCACTAATAACTATTATTCCAGATACTTCATGGTACGGAATTATTTGGACTACAAGACCAAATCAGATTATTGAGCAAGATTTGATAAGTACTAGTCAACAAATTGGAATTCATTTATCAACCGATTTTTTTCTTCCATTTGAACTAATTTCAATAATTCTTTTAGTTGCTTTGATAGGTGCAATTGTCGTAGCTCGCCAGTAAGAAATCTTTATCGAATTAGTAATATAAATCAAGATTTTTTTTTTCCATTCTATGTTATGTATAAACTCTTTTTTTTTATTGCCATTGCCGATATATTCTTTTGTTCCAGACTTGGTATATTCTTTTGAATCTGTTGAATTGTTGTTCATATTGAAATGAATCAAAATTAATAAGGAGTTGGTCAATGATGCTCGAACATGTACTTGTTTTGAGTGCCTATTTATTTTCTATTGGTATCTATGGATTGATCACGAGCCGAAATATGGTTAGAGCCCTTATGTGTCTTGAACTTATACTGAATGCAGTTAATATAAATCTCGTAACTTTTTCTGATTTTTTTGATAATCGCCAATTAAAAGGAAATATTTTTTCCATTTTTGTTATAGCTATTGCAGCCGCTGAAGCAGCTATCGGACTGGCTATTGTTTCCGCAATTGCTCGTAACAGAAAATCAACCCGTATCAATCAATCGAATTTGTTGAATAAATAGCATTAATTAATCATAATTAATAAAAAAAATGCAATTCAAATAAATACACAACTTAAGAAATCAAAGTATCCTGGTCCTCTTCTATTCCTTCTTCTAAATTTATCTAGACATCTTTTTTGATTAACAATATTATAACAAATCATTGATTCATCTGGTATATAAATATATGATTCATTTACGAGTTTACTAGATCGATAATTTTCATTTTTTATGTTCAAAAATTACTATAGATACAATGTCACATTCAGTAAAGATTTATGATACATGTATAGGATGTACTCAATGTGTCCGAGCTTGTCCCACAGATGTATTAGAAATGATACCTTGGGATGGATGTAAAGCTAAGCAAATAGCTTCTGCCCCAAGAACAGAGGACTGTGTTGGTTGTAAGAGGTGTGAGTCCGCTTGTCCGACGGATTTCTTAAGTGTTCGAGTTTATTTAGGGCCTGAAACAACTCGAAGTATGGGTCTAGCTTATTGATACGTTTCAAAAAACACCACACGAATACGTTTTTTTTACTGGCAAAAACCCGTGCTCAAAAAAATACAAAATAGTTTTTTGAGCACGGGCTTTTCTGGCCCAAGTGTATCTTATTTTTATGACGAATTATTTTCCTTGGTTAACAATAGTTGTAGTTTTCCCAATAGCCGCAGGTTCCTTAATTTTCTTATTCCCTCATAGGGGAAATAAGGTAATTAGGTGGTATAGCATTTGTATATGCTTAATCGATCTCCTTCTAACAACCTATGCATTTTGTTATCATTTCCAATTGGATGATCCACTAATTCAACTGACGGAGAATTATAAATGGATCAATTTTTTTGATTTTTACTGGAGATTGGGAATAGATGGACTCTCTATAGGACCTATTTTACTGACGGGATTTATAACTACTTTAGCCACTTTAGCGGCTCAGCCGGTTACTCGAGAATACCAATTATTCTATTTCCTGATGTTAGCAATGTATAGCGGTCAAATCGGACCATTTTCTTCTCGAGACATTTTACTTTTTTTCATCATGTGGGAATTGGAATTAATTCCCGTTTATTTACTTTTAGCCATGTGGGGGGGAAAGAAACGTTTGTATTCAGCTACAAAGTTTATTTTGTACACGGCAGGAGGTTCTGTTTTTTTATTAATGGGAATTCTGGGTATCGTTTTATATGGTTCTAATGAACCAACATTAAATTTTGAAACATTAACTAATCAATCGTATCCCGTGGCGCTAGAAATAATATTATATACGGCATTTCTTATTGCTTTTGCTGTCAAATCGCCGATTATACCCTTACATACATGGTTACCAGATACCCACGGAGAGGCACATTACAGCACTTGTATGCTTTTAGCCGGAATCTTATTAAAAATGGGAGCATATGGGTTGGTTCGAATTAATATGGAATTATTTTCCCACGCTCATTCAATATTTTGCCCCTGGTTAATGATATTAGGTTCTATTCAAATAATCTATGCCGCTTCAACATCTTTTGGTCAACGTAATTTAAAAAAAAGAATAGCTTATTCTTCGGTATCTCATATGGGTTTCATAATTCTAGGAATTGGTTCTATAAGTGATACTGGGCTCAACGGGGCCATTTTACAAATAATATCTCATGGATTTATTGGCGCTGCACTTTTTTTCTTGGCAGGAACTAGTTATGATAGACTACGTCTTCTTTATCTTGACGAAATGGGCGGAATGGCTATCCCAATGCCAAAAATATTCACGATTTTCACTATCTTATCGATGGCTTCTCTTGCATTGCCGGGCATGAGCGGTTTTGTTGCCGAATTGATAGTTTTTTTTGGAATAATTACTAGTCAAAAATATCTTTTCATGATGAAAATACTAATTACTTTTGTAACCGCAATTGGAATGATATTAACTCCTATTTATTTATTATCTATCTTACGGCAGATGTTCTATGGATACAAGTTTTTTAATACACCAAACTCTTATTTTTTTGATTCTGGGCCGAGAGAATTATTTATTTCGATTTCTATCCTTATACCCGTAATAGGTATTGGTATTTATCCGGATTTCATTTTTTCATTTTCGGTTGACAAGGTTGAAGCTATTCTAGCTAATTTTTGATAGAGCATTTTCATGAAAAAATGAATCAAAAAGAGAAAAAAACCTTATGAAAAAGAATATTTTTCTGTTAGATTCACTTAAAAAAATGGAAATTATAATCCAATATGTTTGTGAGAACCCCTTGAATCATTACATTACTTGATTGAAAGGGTTCTCCACGATTTATGGAAAGTATATATTTATATGCTTTCCATATTTTTATTTCTCAGGTTCTTTACTCATTGAAATTTAATTAGATATAAATGAACCATAACTATGTAGTCCTATTCCTAATAGATTGATCCCCAAATAACATATCCAAATTATAAGAAATCCGATAGAGGCCACTATTGAAGAATTTACACCTTCAAATTTTTTCTTTTTTCTAGTATGTAAATAAATCGCGAATATGGTCCAAGTAATAAAGGCCCAAGTTTCCTTTGGATCCCAATTCCAATAGGACCCCCATGCCTCGTTAGCCCATACTGCCCCTGAAAGAATACCTATCGTTAAAAACAGAAAACCCAGACTAATAATACGATAACCCCAACGATCCAATTGTTGAATAAATTGAGACCTATAATAATTTCGAGAAGAAGAAAAAGATGTTTTTCGTAAAACATTGTTTCTTTCATTCATATTCATGTATTTTATTTCAACAAAATCAACTGATTTATTTAAAAAATCCAAATTCTTGGTAAAAGCAAGAATTTGGATGGCTTCTTGAAACGTAATGACTAAAATAGCTACTGATAATAATGATCCACATAAAAGAGCTGCATAGCCCAATATCATCATACTTACGTGCATCATTAGCCAATGGGATTGTAGAGCGGGTACTAATATTACAGATTGATGCATTTTGGTTAAAAGACCCGAAGTCGCAAAGCCTTGGGTAAAAATAACACTTGGTGCGATTATTGTACTTAAAAGGTTTTTCTCCTTTTTAAAACACGGAACCATATGAAAAATGGAAAAACCCCATGAAAGAAAGATTAGTGATTCATATAAATCACTAAATGGTAAATGGCCCGAAAAAAACCAACGAGTAATTAACAATCCCGTTACACAGAAAAAAGTTATTATCATGGCTTTTTTGGACAAATCATATAATCCTACGATTTCATTGACTAATAAGGTTATCAAATGAATTGAAATAACAATTGATATGACGGAAAACGATATATGAGTTAATATATGCTCTAAAGTTGAAAATATCATATCTATAATGAAAATAAATATCTATAATGAAAATAAAAAAGGTATGAATACTACGAATATAAATAGGGAATTGAATTCATTATAGGACTTCTTCTTAAAAATATAGGATAGGATGCCATGCCGCTACTCGGACTCGAACCGAGATGCTCTAGCACTGCTTCCTAAGAGCAGCGTGTCTACCAATTTCACCATAGCGGCTTACTCGAAATCATAATAACCAACTCTTTAGTCAATCGTCGAGATTGAAAGAATCGCTTAAAGTGCACTATTTATTTAGTACATCTCTTTACTAAACATTTAGTATAATTTGATAATAAGAAGTAAATTTAAAATTTGTATTTATTCGAATATCAAAAATATGAAAAAATAATAATAGAACATTTTGATTTTTATATGAATTTCTATATTATTATATGAATTTCTATTATTATTTTTTTTTTCATTTCCAGTGTTCGTTTTCAAATTTAACACTACATTCAAAAAAATGAAAAAATTAGATTCTATATATTTAGAATCTATTATATATATATAATAGATTCTAAATATATGTTCCATATTCTATACTAGTATTAGTATAAAATGAGTATTAAAGAATACTCTTTGAATCGAGCTAATTTATATTATTCCAATCCAACATTTTTATTTGTTACAAATAAATTTGGATTTACCTGTAAAAATGGATTGAGCTAATGAAAAGGCTTTCAATGCTGTCCAATATCCCTTTTTTTTCCAAAAATTTTTACGAATATTTTTTTTTGATATAGAAGTGCGCTTTTTTGGAACTGCCATACAATTAGGATAGTTTTTTTATTCGATGTGAAAGACATTTGTTCTGTAAATGAAAACGAATTATTCTGTAATTAGCCGTATGTCTTATTTATCTTAATTCACTCTTTCTTTTTTTCTATTTAAAGTAAAAACATTGAATATTATAAACCTTTTCCAAATATTTCCCAAATATTTCATAGATAATAGATCTATATCTATGGATCTCTTTTTATTGTAATGTAAAAGAATCAATTAGTTCAAAAATAAACTAATTTATATTGTTTTTATAATTTATATCAAATAAAAATAAACAAATGTTCTTCGTTTTGGTGTAATGATTTATCCCCACCCTCACTCTATAGATCAAAATTTTGATTTTATTTATTATTATTTAATTTCATTATTATTTATTAATAGTCATTTTTCTTAATATATATATAAATGACTAACATAGGTATTTATATTACTTATAATTAATATTACTTAAAATAATAAGATTTTTTTTTTCACTAGGAATTTGTTTATTGGCCGATTTTGACTTTGTACTTTCCAATATTGGAACGATTGTGCAAAGATTCAGAACAATTAAGAATCTAAAATTCGATTTATTTATCCACTTTTTATTAACCGAACCCCTTTACAAAAGAGATAAAACAAATGAATAAGAAACAAAATTCATCAAGAATCAAAATATTTTTTATTCTTTATTTTTTTTGTATGGAATATATACATCAATATTCATGGATCATACCTTTCATCCCACTTCCAGTTCCTATTTTAATAGGGGTAGGACTTCTACTTTTTCCTACGGCAACAAAAAATATTCGCCGTATGTGGTCTTTTCCTAGTATTTTTTTGTTAACGATAGTTATGATTTTTTCGATCGATCTATCTATTCATCAAATCGAGAATAGTTCTATCTATCAATATGTATGGTCTTGGACTATAAATAATGATCTTTCTTTAGAGTTTGGCTACTTGATTGATTCACTTACTTCTATAATGTCAATATTAATCACTACTGTTGGGATTCTGGTTCTAATTTATAGTGATAGTTACATGTCTCATGATCAAGGCTATTTGAGATTTTTTACTTATCTGAGTTTTTTTAATACTTCAATGTTAGGGTTAGTTACTAGTTCAAATTTGATACAAGTTTATATTTTTTGGGAATTGGTTGGAATATGTTCTTATCTATTAATAGGTTTTTGGTTCACACGTCCTATTGCGGCAAATGCTTGTCAAAAGGCGTTTGTAACTAATCGTGTGGGGGATTTTGGTTTATTATTAGGAATTTTAGGTTTTTATTGGATAACGGGTAGTTTGGAATTTCGGGATTTATTTCAAATATTCAACAACTTAATTTATAAGAATGAGGTGAATCTTTTTTTTGTTACTTTGTGCGCCCTCTTGTTATTTTGCGGATCAGTTGCGAAATCTGCCCAATTCCCTCTTCATGTATGGTTACCAGATGCTATGGAAGGTCCTACTCCTATTTCCGCTCTTATCCATGCTGCTACTATGGTAGCAGCAGGAATTTTTCTTGTAGCTCGACTTCTTCCTCTTTTCATAGTTATACCCCCCATAATGAGTGTAATAGCTTTGATAGGCATAATAACAGTAGTATTAGGAGCTACTTTAGCTATTGCTCAAAAAGATATTAAGAAAAATTTGGCCTATTCTACAATGTCTCAATTGGGTTATATGATGTTAGCTTTAGGTATGGGCTCTTATCGAGCCGCTTTATTTCATTTGATTACTCATGCTTATTCAAAAGCATTGTTATTTTTAGGATCTGGATCCATTATTCATTCAATGGAAGCTATTGTTGGATATTCTCCAGATAAAAGTCAAAATATGGTTCTTATGGGCGGTTTAACAAAACATGCCCCAATTACAAAAACCGCTTTTTTAATAGGTACACTTTCTCTTTGTGGTATTCCACCTTTTGCTTGTTTTTGGTCCAAGGATGAGATTCTAAATGATAGTTGGTTGTATTCACCAATTTTCGCAATAATAGCTTGTTCCACAGCAGGATTAACTGCATTTTATATGTTTCGAATCTATTTACTTGTTTTTGAAGGATATTTAAACGTTCATTTTCAAAATTTCAATGGAAAGAAAAATAGTTCTTTCTATTCAATATCTTTATGGGGCAAAGAAGAAAAAAAAAAATTAAAAAACAAAATTCATTTATTAGCTTTATTAACAACTAATAATAATGAAAGGACTTCTTTTTTTCGGAAGACATATTCACATCGAATTAATCGAAATGTCAAAAGCATAAGACGTCTTTTTCTTGATAGTACCTATTTTGGTACTAAAAACATTCCGTTTTTTTATCCTCATGAATCAGACAATACTATGCTATTTTCTATGCTTGTATTAGTACTATTTACTTTCTTCGTCGGGTCCATAGGAATTTCTTTCAGCGAAGAACCAATAGATTTGGATATTTTATCTAAATTGTTAATTCCGTCTATAGACCTTTTACATCAAAATTCAAAGAATTCTGTGGATTGGTATGAATTTTTTACAAATGCAACTTTTTCGGTGAGTATAGCTTTTTTCGGAATATTTATAGCGTCTTTTTTCTATAAACCAGTTTTTTCATCTTTACAAAATTTGAACTTATTTAATTTATTTCAAAAAAGTGTTCCTAAAAAAATTATTGCTGATAAAATAATCAATGTTATATATGATTGGTCATATAATCGTGGTTATATAGATGCTTTTTTTGAAGTATCTTTAATTGCGAGTGTAAGAAAGGTAGCTAAATTCAATTATTTTTTTGATAGACAAGTAATTGATGGAATTCCAAATGGAATTGGGATTTCCAGTTTTTTTATAGGAGAGACTATCAAATATGTGGGGGGGGGACGAATTTCTTCGTATATTTTCTTTTTTGTATTAATCTTTTTAGTAATTTGTTATTATCTATTTATATAATAAAATTAGATAATAATGTAATACTATTCAACCTATCAACCTAAATTGGGATTATCCGCTAAGAATTAAAGCTTCGGTTAGATCAAGAAAACTGCAGTATCAGCTGCAACAGGAGTATATTCTAAATTCTTTTCTCTTTTTGTTTTAAAAGATTCTATTCGAAATTATTTTGTCTTTTTTTATTTTTTTTATCTAGATTTAATAGATTCA